ACATTCATTGATTAGACCGAAACCAATCGAAGCCATGTGATCGATCGAGCTACCCGCATTTGAGTTTAGCTTTATCAAGCAGGGGCTTAGCCGCTTGTTTATATTTCTTATATTATTTCTTTCTGGCAGCATTGGGAAAAAAAGAGACAAAACGTCGAATGGCTAAAAAGCCCTATTTATGTATGTGGAAAGTCTATACTTAACACACCGACTCAATTGGAAGCTGAATCCTCACAGGGTTCGAAAGCTTCGAAACCCCTTTTACTACACCACACCTGCTACCCACTTTCTTTGTTATTGGTTCAATAAAGCCTAAACATTCCTTTTCTTATTCTGACTCTGCTTCATCCTATGGCTGCTCTTTAATATGTTCTAAAACCGCCAACCCTTGTTGTTACTTATTCATCGGCGGGGGATAGAGCTTTTCTTTTTCTGCTTTCCTATGATATGGATTTGGTTGATTCTCCTGTGGTATCGACTGCCTTTGTTCGGCTGAGACTTCCGCGTCTGCGGATTCTCTAGTAGCTGCTCTAGCGTCTGCTTCGTCGGGTGCTGAATCGCGCGAAACTCTTTGGAAAAGAAAATGCTTTGCCCAGGAATTCTAGGTTGAAAGCCCTCCCTGACCAAAACCAGGAACGAAAGTCTTGATCCTAGGCTTTGGAATCAATCAAAAGAGCCCGAGCCGAGTAAGGATACAACGCATCCGTATAAGCTGCTACAGCATCAGGCAGGGCAAAGGACCAGACCTGAATCTACAAAAGATAGAACCTAAATAAGATGCCAGGGAGGCCTTATGGTAAAAAAAAGGTATGCAGGGGTTCTGGGTCTATTATAACCAGAAGGGGGGAGAACGGATTTTGGGACGTGTCTGTCCCACAGTCTGGTGAAATGTACGACCTCCAACTTAACCTAGCCCAAAAGAGTGTAAGCGAGGGATTAAAAACCTAGTTGATCACTTATAAAGTCAAGTAGAAAATATTATTCTATTTTGATTCCCAACATGCAGAAGTACAAAACCAATTAACATAGAAACTAGAGTGAGTTGGATGGAACCTGATGATCTTCGAGGCCGAAGGGAGCTAGAGTGGAAGCTGGCGCGGGAACTGTAGGAGCTCCAGCTCGCTGAATAAGCCACCACAATATAGGAAAAAGAATAAGCAACAGGAGAAGGATGTGTCTCAGGTGCGGAGACCTGTTTAGAAGGTGAACCAGCAGAGTCAGATGCAACCGGGCATGAAGCAGCAAGTGCTGTAGATCTGGTAGAACTTCTTCTCGGATATGTTTGGTTAAGTGAGGTGGCGCAACAAGCCGAACCACATGGGTCGAGTACAAAGCAACCAAATATCCTGACTTCGGAGTCGGAATAAGAATTCAAAAGAGGTTTTTGTTCGCTCCGCAGGCACGAACTAGTCGAGATGTATGTGGTGCCCTTTCTTTCACATTGGTGAGGTTGCTTGATTGTAGGGGCCGGGAAAGGGTCTGCCACCACTGGATTTTTTTGTAATCGATGTAGCTTCGTCGTCTGTCTCGGGATCGGTAGTCTTCCCCCCATTCCGTAGTCTTAGCTTAAAGGATGTTGATGTTTCTTTTATTTAAGATACAATCTGTAAGTTAGTTACCAAAACTTTTTGTGTTGTAGACGGCGAAGAGTCAATAGAAATAGAATAGGAATCCCTAGAGCTAGAGAAGAGAGTTCCCGAAAGGAGAAGGGGAATTGACCAGTTCTGGAATTCACAACTACAAAAATCACATCCTATTTTAGCGGCAACCAAAGCGACTTTTGAACCTTTCTTAAGCTCAGAGCAGAGTAGCTGGAAGTAAAGTAGAAGAATGAGTCTAGCGACCGACCTGGAAGCATAGATAGCAAAGGCGGAGATGGTACTTTAACAGTCAAAGGAGGATCATATGCTTATAACATGCAATTTGAAATCACGTACTTACCCCGGGCTTGCCCCGAATCCACTAAAAAAATAGGTAATGTTGGCGAATCTTCTGATTCTCGAGTTTCAATTCGACAAGTACCAACAGGCCGAAAAAGACGAAAAAAAGGCCTTGCATACTCGAGAAGTCAATAGCAACCACTCTTACTGATGATATTCTTTACTTTCCTTGTTAAGGTCCCGCGGTAAAGTAAACAAAAAAAAGCTATAAGTAGGCTCGCTATTGCGAGCTATACGAGCTGTTTGCCTTTATACGGCTTCGCTAGCGCTCCTATGAAGTGAAGTGGTGGGCCTTCTAGAAGCTTCGCCAGAAGCAAGCAAGATGAGGTAGCTCTCCTTCGCTCGTTCCGTACTTGACTTACGAGCTAGTGTAGTACTCGCCCCTCTCTCTAATCTAAAGGGGCTTATGCACTCCACTCGCTGTCTACTAAACGAGCGTTAGAGCGAGCGAAGCCTTCCATTTAGTGGCTTCCCCCCTTATCCCTCACCCTACTCTTTCATTTCCGCTTAAGCTTCCCCTGTTTGTGGGATTAATTGATTGGATACCCGAGAACCATAATCTTTACTAGGAACTGCTTCTACGACGATAGGCGTAAAGGCATGATTAGTTCCACAAATCTCACTGCACTGACCATAGTAAACCCCTTCTCGTTGTACCGAAATAGAGATCTGATTTAAACGACCAGGTACAGCATCACATTTGACACCTAAGGAAGGTACAGCCCAACTATGAGGTACATCAGCAGGTGTTACAATAATACGTAGATGAGTTTTGGCTGGTACAACCACTCTATTGTCCACTTCTAATAAACGTGATTGACCCAATTCTAGATCATCTTCTGGAATCGTATAACTGTCAAAAGTGAGTGACTGTTCATCGGAACTGTTATAGTCTGAATACTCATAAGTCCGATACCATTGATGTCCAATAGCTTTGATAGTCATGGCTGGATCTACTACTACCTCGTCCATTGAGTATAACAGAGCAAATGATGGTATAGCAATGAACATCGGGATGATACTAGGAAATATGGTCCGAAGAATCTCGATAGTAGTTCCATGAACAATCCTTTGCGGGATTGGATTTTTTTGATAGTGGAAATGCCATAAAGCGCGAACCAAGATCCGTGATACGAAAACCAAAATCAGAATGAGGAAGAAAAAGATATCGTGATGTAAGTCTATTATTCCTTGCATCATAGGTGTTGCTGCGTCTTGAAATCCTAATTGCCATGGTTCCGCTGCATCACAATAAACAACAGCAATAACCCCAGGGGTTAGACAAAGAATGATATACGCGGATATAAAAATATAAGACTGGTTAATATTATTGTAAAAAAGCTTAAATTGCATATTATTATTATTATTTCTTAGTCTATAGAGTAAATAGATGATCGTTAGGACGGACAAGCCTAATATAGTTAGTCGAAGTGCAGGGTTTTTAGCAAGGAAGTTCATAAGTTCCATCAGTTCTTTCATAAGTAAGTAAATATCCGGTTGGTTGACTGCTCTGCGCCTCCTCATAAATGAGGACTTGTTTGTTGTAAATATCCGGTTGGGTTTACCAATCCAATCAAGAAATGGGACTTTTGGTAGCTAAGGGATTGAGCTGCGCGAAACTTTATTTACTTGCTTGAAGGCTTCATTTACTTGAAGGAGGTTCGCGCATTCGTTTTCTTGCTGGGTATAAGATCGAAAAGAAAAAGTACACTACACTCGATCAATCCAAAAAGGTGTAGCACTTCTCCACCCTCTGCTAGCTGCTTTCTTCTCTTATGAGATTTTATAGGTCGAGAAATTTCATACCGTCAACTCTTCCTAGTAGCTACCCGTCGCTAGCAGCATTAGAGCCTCTATCACTAAATTAGTGAGCTTTGGGAAGATTAAAGAAGAGAGGGTAAATTTCACTCACGGAACACTTTCTTGTTCCAAAAAGACCAGAGTCCGACACTTGACAATGAAAGAACAGACAGAAGTGGAACGAGAGGGGAGGTGACGAGTTGGTAGCTCACCTCTTCCTTTGTAGCTGGCATAGACAATGGGAAGGTTAACTTGGTGATTGAGTTCCGAATTCCCTTCCGCTGCTCTGGCGAGTGACTCTTCCGGAAATTCCATGGATGGGATTGATGCAATTACTCGCATTAGACTTGCCTTGATATTGAGACTATATTTCGTTCTATATGCTATTTCCTCGTCACGACAATGAAAGATGCCAGCCCTAAAATCCGGAAAAGCTTAGGGAGGGCCGCTCCCACGTCTGAGCAATCGAGGCCGGTCACTCAGAAAATAGAACGTTAGCCCAAACTACTATAGGGTTCAAACTCGCATCAGATCCCGTAAGAAATATGCGGAGTTGTGAGTTCCGGTGTTCCTTATTTTATGATATTACCAAGCGGGGTCTTATATATATATGTAAGTCCTTTGTTTATAAGGGTCTTTAACGTGATGCCCAATGCCACGGCGTATTTGTCCAAAAGCTCCTTCTTGCATAACCTCTTGCTAGCTGCCCTCCAGGTCACGAATCGCCTCTTTGCTCTTAAGGAACTTTCAAAGGAAACGAAAAACGAAGACTTTCTCGAAACATCCTATCTTTTTATATGATATTTGGCTTGTTAGGACAGCCCGCATGAAATCGGGTCGGATGCTTGTCCCCTCTTCTCAACAGAATCCGATAGACAAGAAAGAATCGAAGTCCTTTGCACAAAGTCTTCTTCATTGCATTGGATGCCTTTATACCCTACCCCAATCCCTAGCTAGCTGAAAAAAAACCTCACCTCTCCCATGTAGTTTAGTTCATTTTTCTCGCCTTCACTCACTTCTTTCGACAGTGAGAGCTACGATCGCATCACACTTCAGATGTCCAGTCAGCCGAAGAACGGAACGGGAAGATGGGCCGAAGTGTAAATAGATCCTGTGAGCTTACTCCGTTAAGTAAGCCGAACACGAGGAAATTAGTAAAGTAAAGCTCTGCTTTTACCCGCGCCTGCTTCAGGCAACCAGATATTCCCCCATGTGCAGGTAGCCATCCTGATGGGAATTGCGGCAAAGGGACTTCTCAGTTAAAGAATCACACTATGTTGACGAAAAATCTTTCGTCGATAGTGAAGAGGCGACATCTACATCCACGCCCCAGCCCTCTAAAATAAAAAGGGAAAGAAGAAAGAATGGAAGCCTAAGAGTGGTCCTAAGCGGTTTGTTTTCAAAACCAAGGACCCACATTGGGGAAGCGACTCTGGGTCAGACGATGATGAGGTACTGCCGAAGCGAAATCCTCCTTCTCAGAGTCAACCCAAGCTGCCAGAAGGGGTAGAGTAGAAAGTCACTTGGTAACTTACGCTATTTTAACCGTGGATTCGCGGCAAGGAGAGCGAGCGAATGAGCGAGACTCTATCCGTTTAGAGTGAGTGTACGAACATATTGAGTTAATACTTGATTCAAGCGAGTAAGTTCACGAACGAGACTTTCTCAGTTTTAGCGAGCAGAAGGAACTTGTCATAGGAATCCTACTCGAACCTTCCCTTCCATCGCAACACCCGTCCCTGCAACAGCAACTGAAATAGAGCCACAGGATAGAGCCCATAGAGGTATTTCTTCTTATTCCTCGCCTTCCCACCACCAGCCCTCAGTCTTTCAATTGAAGGCCTTAGACTGCTACGGTTAGCTCTTGCCCCGCACCTGGACTGGCTATCTCGAAAGAAATGCTTTCATATCATAAAAGGCTGCTGCTAAGCCTTGAAACTCCCAATACCAACTTCCAATGGGTAAGATGGGATGTTATAAATTGATATTATATTTAGTAAACTCACTAAAAAGGGGAAATGCCCGGACGACAGCCACTCGCCCAACCTGGCGATAATACTGTAAACCCTTGGCTCGCGATTGAAGAATGTATCTCACGCGGCTCTATCCAATAGCGATCCCTGCGTACACGATAGATCATCATCCTTCTCTAAATCATGCATGTTGATTTGTTGTCGCGGTAACCTCCTTCGGTTCTGTTCGCAGATCAGGAACATTCCTTGGCTGCGAGTTAAACGATCGAACATCAACAACGGCAGTCACTTTACTAAAAACTAGAATGATAGCAGAATGGCTTCAGGAAACTGCTAATAGACGAGTAGAGGGATTGGAATGATTGCAACACCCTCACTTCCAAGACTGGACGGTTACCTTAAAAAAAGAGGAAGAGAGGGAAAGGCCCCACGCGGTTAAGAAGCTGACAGAGAAGTGAACATGGACATCCTCACTGACTGAGTTATTCGGGATCATAATTCCCACTAGAGAAGACGGGAATCGAGTCAGGGGTCATGTCCGGCTTATCCCCGTCTTGTATTAGTGAGAGACGGAACGGACCCCTTCTTTCTTAATCAGACGATTTCTCGCCTCTCATGTATGATTTTGATTAACGTGTGGTATTTAGTACTAATAGTGAGTCTCAATCGACTGAAACCTTCACTCCACAATTCCTCAAAGAAAGCAAGCAGCAAGTCAGTCTGCGCATAGCATACTCTCTCAGTTCTTCTCCTTTGAGAACCGGGAATGGGCCAACTCGAAATGGACCAATTCGAGAAAAGGGTCAAGATATGGTGCTGCGGTCAAAACAAGGAATGCTTTAACCATTCAGCCACAGGTTTGGTACGAAAGCCCTCCCTTTCAAGTAAAGGGGACGATCCATCCATTTATTTGTATTTGCCCAATGCTTGAAGATCGATCGTCACAGGGGCGTGCTAAGCCCACAAGATCTTAAGCCAGTGGGCGCTTCCAGTTAGGCTATAGGAAATCTACCCAAAAAGCTTTCCAACTCGCGATTTAACGAAGAAAAGGAGGCTTTCAAGCGGTTCGGCTGATTCAATCCTGTCGCAATGGAAAGGAAGTGAAAGTCACTCGACCGATAGAGAGAGGAAGCGAAACGACCACGGTCATTCTCTAAAGAAAGAGGGACCTTCTCTGGTCACTGACACCATCTTTCTTCGAAAGACCGAAGCAAGAGCACCAAGTTTAGTCGCAGCAGCCACAAGAGCCTCAGGCGAAGCTAGCTCGTCAGGTGAGGCCTTTTAAGTAATTCCTGCCACCGACCGGACGTCCGATAGAAAGTGAAGTGCGTCTAGCCATTGATGGATCCACACCCGAATTGCTTAAATCTAGTATAGTATAGTGGGGCTTCTTCCGATGTCGAATCGGGCGAAGGATAACTTAGTGCCAGAAAAGAGGATCCTCTTTCGAAGGTCAGGGCGATAGAGAGACTGGCCAAGCTCCCCAACTTCGTCAGCGGACATAGCTTCAGAAGAACTCCCCAAGGTTGAAGAAGCCCTGCTTGACCTCCTTCCCGAAGAGAGGCGGAATGGAGATCAACTGAACTGCCTTAAGATACGAATGATAGCCCGTAACAGACCATTCTCGGGGCACAACAGGCGATTCGATATTAGCTGATGTAGATGAACTAGAAGGGCTTACGACGAATAGGCTCTTTGATGGAATAGTAGATGTCGGCATTTCAGCTCCTAAAGGAAACAACAGTCTTAGATTTCTAAGGTGCAAGGATGGCTTCTTTTGAAGAGTTTGAGGAGCGATAGCCACTCGCCCTACTAATACAAGTCAAGTAGAGGAGCGAGAAGAAAGTCGGCCCCTTCTTCAAGAGTTCCGGCCCGGCTGAACAGCAATCGCGTAACAGATCTGGAAGTTTGTTAAAGTTTATTAAGCCCAATTATGAAAAAAATAATGCCCCTAAGCCACTAACAGCCGGACCTGCTTTGCCCCCCTACTTGGAGCAGCAAATGGCGTTAGACATACATGGATTAGACGGACGTACGCCGTGAAGCTTGACCCCTAAGATTTTCGTAACCATAGCAAGGAGAAGGAAGCTTTTGAATAGTTAAGATGCCGGAAACTTTTTGTTATCTTATAAATAAAAAGGCTAAGACTAAAGTAAGCGGATATAGCAGGAGACCAACCAGTGCCAATAAATTGGAAACGTACGCAGTGACAGAGGTGGAATCTGAACATTTTAGGGACATGAGTAACGGTCGGACGGACAATCGGGGAAGGTTTTTGAAGGTTCCCAGACTACTCCTACGCGACTGGCAGTAGGGAGGGAGGAGGTGGTGAGATAGAGCCCATTGGGACGCGGAATACCCGGAGACTTGCTGAAAGGACAAAGAACTTCCAGTAGCGGCTATTAGACCTTACTTGCCCAATCACAAGTCCTACTAAGAGGTGAACTGACCGAGCCTTAGGTTTGAGGGTAGAAAGGACACTGCGAGGAGATAGATGGAGACATGAGACTGATTTCTGAAAAGAAGATTGATTTTTGGTAAGAATATAGCCCCTAGTACGACAAACAGGCAGACAGCTAGACTTTTGATTAGAGGTTAAAGGCAGAACTGCGAGGAGAATCGAGATTGGCGCTTAGAACGGGGCCATTTGTACAGACAGACATAGGGGTGTAGATTGCTTGTACGAGGAGAAAGAAAGGAATATAATTGTTATGGCGTTAGGAACGAGTCCACACTTGGGTTAGAACAAATTACTAGAATTCGTTGAGCCAGTGGCGGAAGGATAAGGGAGAAGGAGAAGAGCAATAAGCTGCTTGAATCTTAGAAAGAGGAGATCCCTGGTGAGGAGACAATTAAGACCAGACAGCCGGATCAGAGAGATATGCACCTTGAATTTTGAAACCCTCGAAAAAGTGGTTAGAACAGATGCTTTCCCCACCTAGGACTTAGACCAGGCATTTCATCATAGTTCCAAGCGAAGCAATCTTTGAATTCTTTTAATAAAGTCACAAGCTGCTCTTTTCAATGAGAAGAAAGAGAAGAGCTTACATACGTAACTCTCGGCTCCTCAGGGGTTCCGAGATTCACTTCTTCTAAGGGATCAAGAACCTCTGGCGCTACATCCTCCATTTTCGTGGGAGCTCTATCTAACTCGTGGAGCTGTATTTCTTCTGTCTCATCTCGCGCTTCTTCTTCGTAAATAATCTCAGTTCCCAATACCTCTGCGAGCTCTTCTGTTACCAGGCTATCTAGAGCGTGCTGCACTCTTGCTTTCTTTATGGCAGCTGCAGCCACTGCCTTTTCCTCTTCAGTGAGGCTAGTCATCCAGAATTTCAATGATTGGCTCACCAATCGGCCTGTTACAAGGCACGATGGCGTGAGGCTTCAGCAGCTCTTCCGCCCTCCTCTTTCAGACAGATCCACCCATTTCGAAGCTCTTGGGGCTCCCGAACTTATTAACCCCCCAGGAAGATAATCGGCCCACAATTCGGGTCGTAGTACCTCGCATCCACGGCATCTTATACTGTCTGAAAGGGCTTGTCGTCTGCCCACACAATTTCCACGTCATCACCTTTCCTTAGTAGCAGAAACTGATGTAAAGTGGACGGCACACACAGGTTTGCATGTATCCAGTCCCTCCCTAGCAGCGCCAGGTAATGGGCTGAAGTGTTGACGACGAAAAATGCAGACAGAGAAGTCTTTGTGCCAACTGTTATCTCCAGCGGTAGGACTCCAACGACTTTAGTAGCCTCTCCAGTAAAGGCCACAACTGAAACCTCCGTTGACATCAGGTCCTCCTAAAGATTTTCCTAAACTCCATATCATTTTCAGCGGCAACACATTGACTGCAGATCCGTTATCTACCAATATCCGTGATACGGGCTTCCCGTTCAAGTGAGCTTTGACGTACAGAGGCTTGATGTCTTGGGTCATCTGGGGAGAGGCTTTGTCTAACACGACCTTTTTCGGCTCCCCGGGCTTTGACAGTATGGTCACCAGGCAGGTAACCTCCGGCTCTCCAGCAACTTCCGGAATCGGTACCTTCTGGGCTCGTTGAGCAAGAAGAGCCTTTAATCTATTCGAGATAAAGCCTTCCGGGTTTACTGTGACTTTCATCTCTTCACTGTATTCCTCTGGGTCCTCTTCTGCTCTTTCTTCAATCATCTCCTCAGGGTCTTCCCTGCGGGGCCGTTCGGGCCCACCTTTTATACCATTAATAGCGTATCTAACGAGTCTATCCGTCTAAGTCTCAGAGGAGTCGGGTACAGACCTATGTCCTTCCCTTGCTGGCATTTCGTACCTGGGGCAAGCTCCATTTCAGCCAATGCCAGTCTTAGTTCTTATCCCTTACCTGGGAGGTTTAACATAGATTGATTACCTGGGGAACCTCTAGTCTCTAGCCCTGTACAAGTATAGGGTCTTTCAGGCTTTATGTACTATATTAGCGTATTACCAGTTGCCTTCCCGGACTTCGGATTCGTTCAAAGAGAAAGAGTGGTTCTTGCTATTTCTTTCTCCCTCTCGCCACGTGAAAGCTATAGAAGTACCATATTTTCCTTTCACAGCGCTAATGATAGGAAAGAAAAGTATCCTCTTCGTGTTCATGCCCCACGGTCTAATAGATGTCTCAAAGAGTGGACTAAAAGAGCCCCTAATAGCTCCTTCTATCAAAGAGGGCATTCTTTTTCCTTCCCTTCGGGAGTCAGGTATGCCTTGGATCTTGATATCTGGTATTTGAGCCCATCGCAACTCTTGTTTTGCTGCTTAAAGAGAGGTTGATTTACCAGCCCGCCGGTGGGTGGTAGTCATGGGGGGTAGTGACTTTGCTTGATCTGCTTCTTCGAGTGAATTCTCGTTCTGTGGTTAGAATTCTAAGTTGAATCCCACTCTTTCTGTCATCTTTCCGCTAGTCAGTAGCGGACTCTGGGTCAGTGAAAGTCCAATCCGTATTAATATGCCAATCTGCTAGAAAGCCAAAGGATATAAGAATTTGAGTAAGAAAGCTAAGTAAGGGTATAACCTTTTTCACTAGCTAGGCGTCCCAGAAAGAGGGATCCCAGAGGAGGAGAAACGAATGATGTCCCGGGGTGGGCACCTATCAGCCAGCTATTCCCTCTCTTCCGCTCAGATACCTTGAAGTGGAGCGTGGATTCGACCTTCTGTTCCTCTCATCGCCCTTCCCTGTCGGATCGACTAGATGGGTCGACCCCAGAGAAGGGTTGATAGGAAGAAGTCCTCCCCTCAGTTTGTGGGTGGTAGTCTTACTGAATTGGTACCTCATTGAGCTGCGGTAAGTTAAGGTTTACCTCTCCACGGGTTGCCCTGTAGTTATGGCCCCAAAAGCGCTGCTAGCTAGTCAAAAGGTTCTTACTTTGACTTTGATTTACACCTGGAATCTGCTGGCCCATATCGATAGAAAAGCAAGGGGTAAAAGAAAAGGGTAGCGTTGTTTAGCTCAAAGGGCTCAAGATAAGCGCGATATACGCGCCTTTGCCGCAATCAATAAGGTTCGGGAAAGGATGGTAAGGAGTATTCTGTTCTGCCTTTTTTAGGAACAAATCTGTTACTGTTCTTGAACGCATGTCTTGATCCAATGCCAGGTGATTGGCAATGAAAGATCAAACTGTCGAAGAGCGCAATCACCTAAAGCGGTGATAGATCTTTTTTAATAACCTATGGGTTTTGAAAGGAATTCGATGACACTACTTTCAAGCAGAAGAAGGGAGAACTTGAAGTAGGAACTCTGGCTTAGAACAGTCTTACTGTGTCTGTCAAGGGAAAGGGAATAGAGATCTTTTTTTACAGCAGGAACTCCGGTTGAGGAGCGAAGGCGGCACCCAGAGTCTAGCTACTACTAGACGACGAGTCTTATGAAAGAGAGCCTTCCAGAATGGTTTGGATGAAAGGAGTACTTTTTTTTTTCTTGCCGCATTATTAATTAATTAGTACAGATATCGGACTCGTCCTTCGGCTCTTCATCTTCCAAGCGATTTAGTGCTGGCGATCAAAGGAAGGCAGTTTGAGAACCTGTTGTGAGCCAAAAACCTTGATAGATAGGACTGATGCTGTTAGGCTGGTCAGTCAATAGGGCACATCGCTTACCAGTTGTTAGGAAATACCCATTTCGACCATAGAACAAGGGTGAAAACAGCCGATAGGACCCATTCGAACTGAAGAAATTGATGGCACAAAGCTTGCGAGAGAGCTCCTCCTTTCTCTTCTAGCTAATGGGCTTGGTTAAGGGCTCGGCCTATTCCAGGATCCAGTAGAAGGCTTTTCTTTCTAATTAACTTGGTCACTGGTCCGCCCTTCCCCTTTGTTTGGGTCTCTCATTGTATGGTGCAAATCAATAGCTATGAAACCGCTGGCTGGGATGGCTGCTCCCACGACTTTTTCAATATGCTAGCAAGCCACTTATCCTTCATAGAGTGGAGTACCTATTGCTCGAGCACCGATCGGATAAGAGAATCCTTCTAAGTATAGTTTGGAAGTTCTTTTTCGTCAACTTTCACTTGTAGACGGAGAAGATGTACAAGTGTAGCATGAGATTCTAAAGGATGGGCAACCACCGGATGCACCTTAGTATGTAAGGATCTGTCCACTCAACCAAGCCTTCCTTTCCTTGGTCGTTGGGTTGGGGTCTTTCAGTGAGACTAGGCTCAGTGGCTCCCCGAAAGTAGTTTAAGGATTAGAGCTATCCCTTTTGCTTTGGAGCTTAGATTCTGTCCAGAGCTGCTACGTGAACTCGAAGGTCCCGCGGCTGATATTGTGTCAGCTTGGTTGTTAGGTTCAGATATGAAAGCAGCTTCTTACTTAGCTTCTAGGTCTATAAAGTGGTATAGTTCAGGGCGCAAGGCCCCTTGCCCTTCCACCACCCATCAAAACCATTTTTTGTCAAAGTCAGTGAAAAAACAGGAATTCGAAAACCGAGAGCAGTTCCTATTACAAATGTAGTGAAGTGAAATCAGAGGCTGTGTTAACTGTCTTTCAAACTGCCTAAAACGCTTCTAAAAAGCAAAGCGCTTTAATTTAAGGGGATCCCTTCCCGAAGTCAAAATAGCAATGCATTCAAGTAGGACTATGTTTTCGATCAATCTGGTTCACCTCTCTAATTACGTATCTTAGTGTCTTCTTTCCTGCTCTTCTAGTAAAGAAGACTTACCCGCAAGGCACTACTGTAGAGCTCTTTGGGCCTGCCGCTTTCTCAATCGAAAAAAAAACTATCAAGATTGGTTGGCCTACTGACTTTTATGTAATTAATTAATAATCTTTTTCCTACTGAACGATTTATATTATTATATTATATATGTCATTTCATTCTTTATTTTCGTTGATCGGATCGCCCGGCTTTCCTGACTGACTGACTGAACATTTATGAGAAGCCCTATAAATTGTCGTACCAGATCGCTTCGAAAGGCGCTTGCTTTGGTTAGTTTCCTTCAGCAGCCCGCGAACTTATGTCAGAGGTGATTAGTTTCCTTACGTGGCGGCGGGGTCGTCACGAGCAATAAGCGTCGACAACATCTTTCTCCTACACACTGGGCAGTCCTTTAAAAGATGAATGGGATGGAGCTGCTTTATGTATTGGAGCAGAGGTGGCAGTTCAGACAGCTGCAGGAGCAGGACCAGCAACTAGGGTTGTTCACAGAGCAGCCGTCTTTCCCTCTCAAGCGGAGAAGACTGGTGACATGTCCGATCCGGTAGGGATGGTTCTTCTCGACAGATTAAGCTACTTACTAGAGTTCGGGTATTGAACAAGCGGGTGGCAACTTGCCCGATAAGAAAAGTAGCCCGGCCCGAGTGAAAAAGTGCTTTTTTTAGTAGCTTTGGAGTTATAGTTGTAGCTAGGAGTTGCTAGCAGCTATGAGTTCCGAGTTGACGAGATCAAAAACAAATCTGTCCCTTTGTGGGACTGGTGACACCTGTACCACACTCTATGGCACACACCCCAAGTTGTAGTAGACGAAGATGGTCACCTAGGATAGGCAGACAAACCTGAACCTTAGAAAGCTTTGGTAGGCTCAAGCCACTTCCACTTTACCTAAAGTGTGATGTGAATACGATTCTTGAAATAGGCTGAGGCTTCAGTCGACCATTAGCCAGGAGTGATCTCTTTTCGAACATAGGGGCATGCCTCTTTCAGCCCTGTGTCAGCTTAGCAACGCAAATAGACAGGAAAGAGGCCGGGAGCGGAGCTACCTCTACGAATAAGGGAAAGTCCTACTCGCTTTGACTATTCCTACGAGCTTTAGTAGTTTAAACCTGATCTCTAAAAACAGAGGGGAAGCCAGAAAAAGAAAAAGTTCCGACTATCTATGACTGGCCCGATGACTACGACTATAGGGATTCTTCTCAGTCTGTCTTTGTTTCCAGCAAAAGAAAGCTATGAAAGAAAGCTCAGGCAAGGCAAAAGCAACTCTCTTACCTGACTCATATCCTTGAAACTCACCCCTTTTTCGCCTTAGGAGCAGAGCAGCTCCATTTCAAAGGTTAGGCGCGATAGCCACTCGGCAAGAAGGAGATGAGCCATATGTGGACCAGATGGAGGGAAGGGGCTACCCCTATTAAGCAAAGAGGTACGATCTTTATCGATTATCCAATCACTTTCCTTGGTCCAACGGGAGGGAGTTTGAAAGATCCCATAGCATCAGGGAAAGCGGTTACCACAAACGAGAGACCTGGAGCAAAATGCCACTCTACTAGACGGAGAGGAGAGGGCCCAGCTTCACTGATTGAGGTTAGGGTTCGGGGGGGACGAGTCAGAGGCAGTCCCAAGAGCGAAAGTCACTGATAGCCGCATTGAGTGGGTCTTCGGGAGAATATCCAAACCCGAATCACAGACAGGCACTCTACTCTATATACAAGAAAATAGTGAACTAAGGGGATCACAACGGCGAAGGGGCCAATCGAGGAGACTGGAGGAGCTGGATGCAGCGATTCGGAAGTAGCGAATCGTCTTCTTTGCAGTTTTTCAGGGGCAAGCCAAAAATTCCTTTATTCGGCTATTCAGATAATTTTGTATAGAAAGTTGACTTCTTTCTTCATTCAAGTAAGATAGTTGATCGAGAAAGGTCCTCTTCCACTGAGAAACTAAGGAGCGAAAGCGATGTGCTCCGATGAAAGCCTTGCGGGTCTAACGCGGCCCTTTACTCAATGAATAGGAAATATGACCACACACAATAAGAATCCCCGCGATCTGGGGCATGAAGCAGTTGGCTCTCAATGGGAATTCTCCATAGCATGACTAGTTAAAGCAATCAAATTGATTGAGACAAGCAAGCGGGTTCCCCATGACGAATCAATTGTGTCGGGCGAAAGAAAAGGCCGGGGCAGGAATGCGGTAGGCGGTGGTCCTATGAATGGGTTGAAAAATATAATAGAAAGTCTACGATTAGGTTAAACAATATCCAACAAAGACCGTAATTACATACATAACATAGTCATAGCGGAAACTATCAAAACGAGTAAGCTAGGTTGCCTATGCCTAAAGCCTGTCTACTCCTAACAAGTCTAAAGATAGAAGTGACTTTCTATCTAATAGTATGGCTGGAATCAGGTTCTCCTATGCTAATGGAGGGCTGGCTTTACGCCTTTTTTTAGTTCTCTCAAGAAGTTACCGTCAAAGAGAGAGCCATGGCTGCTCACACATTGTTAGAGCGGGAAGGGTTTATATTCATTTCGCGTTGCATGAACCTTTCTATGGGTTGTTTGGCTATTAGATTCGCACAGACAGGCAGCAAAGAAAGGGCTTCTAGCCTACTAGTTAAGTAACAGCAGTTGTGGTTTCTTAGAATCATCCTCAGAGGGAGCCCATTACATTACAGCACCGGGATACATAACATAAAGGCAAATCATTGTAAAGTCAGGTTTGAGACTAAGATTCGAGCATTTAATCGACAGAATTTGCATTTAAAGCCAAGATAGATGGTGTAAGTGATTCATAACTAATCTTCCCTTCGTCGCTGTAAGTGGAATGCCCTAAAATTCTTACTGAAATAGGGACTCGAAATCTAATACAGCCATTAGGAGAGATCCCGGCAGAAGATGCCAACTTGGGCATTCAAACTAGTATTCTTCGCAACAAGTCTTATTCCTATTGCTTCTAGCCCCATTACATACCTTTGATAGCCATTTCAAATCTATCTATCTATTTGAGACCAAATCCTATGACCACATTCTCCTTTGAGTTCCGATCTGACATTCATTCAGAAAGCGAAGAACTTACTTATTAATCTATATATGTATAGTTAGAAATCTCGGATTTGATTTGAACCAACGCTCATCAACGGATCACGACGTGAACGAACTGTCAACCGCTCTACCACCGAGCTACCGAGACGGGAGGGAGGGACTGATTGATACATGGAAGCCTATAAAAAAAAATAATAAAATAAAGTGAGTCCGCTCATAAGAACAGTCAGGCTATCTTAGTCTCATCATGTGCCCTTATTAAAGAAGAAACCTATCGAATGAAGATGCCACTCAGGGACCCCTCGTTATGGATAGGTCTGGAAGAGCATGGGAAAGAAAGATCATCTTGTTCCTTTAGTCAACCGTGATTCTATTATGTTTTACAGCTATTCATTTGATTGACTCTGTTCCGAAGGTCCTCAGGAATCACTCTCAGGCTCGGGGATGCAAAAATATCTAAATGATAGACAACGATTCCCTAATGAGACGAACTGACCGCATTTAAGAAGAAAACTCAGACAGAACGAAGGCTTAGAAAATGATTCTTTTGGGGGAGGCCCGCCCGGAGGAGAGCTGGCAATGGGCTCTTGCCTTACTTAACTTAATAGGAGGTGCTAGTACAACCTTTTCCGGAAATGGGGATTCCAAGTCGTGTTGTTCTTGTTATATTTTAGTAGTAAGCATGGGCGCTTCAGGGGAAGCTAGCACTACATTTTATATTCCTTTCTTTCCTGGGTCTCTTGCGCTTTCAGGCAAGGTTAGCTAAAAAGCTGAAAAAAAAAGACAAGCCCTCCCCAGGTCTCCTTAGTGATCGGAATGTAGCCAATGGGAAAATTACGTATGGTAGTAGTAGTATGGGTGAGTGCTTTCCCACTATCTATATAACTTCTTCGTAGGGCTCAAAAGATAAGTAAGTAAAATATCCTTTTATTTTAAGGCCCTTATTAAATTAAATTAAAAAACTGTAGCTCGAACGCCCAGAGTCCAGACGCTCAAGCTCTGATTTCACCCGATACGAAAGGATCTCCGCTAAAAATGAATCTTATTCCCACGAATACCATATATATAGTATGGCCATCTTGTCATCATATTCGCCTTCCCCAGAGCATAGAGCGACTTCTTCGCAATGTCAATATCCTTCCTCAGCTGCTCCAAGAACAAGATATCTCGTAGAATAAGTAGAGCTAGACTGCATGAGTGGCTTGTAGGAGAAAGAGTGGAAGGATTCGGGACAAGACGGAGATGCAAGCTTGTCTGCTATTGGATGTTCTAGTTTAGCTCGCGGATTGGTCTTCATTGCGCACCATCCGGCTGGTAAGAATAAGAGATTGTTCCGCTAGTGTTGCTTGGTCAACAATTTGGAGAGTTTGCTTTTCTTTCATCTTTCTAAGAGCAGTCTGTTTGATCAAATCAGGGATCAGACCGCTCCTGGTGTTCGAACTAGTCATTAAAGGTCGGCTTCATTGGTATCCTTTCGGTATGCGTTGCGAACACTTTCATTTTTAGCGTCTCATCTTCTCTAGAGAAGCGAAACTCGAACGGATAGAGCAGATGGTCCAACTACATAACTTTTTCTTTTTCATTACTTCTATGGTC